GTAGACATGAAAGCATAAGAACTCAACGGGATCCCCCTCGAATCAGACAAGGAAAGAGGGGGTAAGTCCCGTTGAGTTCTTAATAATCATAATATTTTTTTTTTAGAGATGTTTCAAAAACCTCCACCTTTTCTGATGATGTTTTTAAAAAATGAACTTCGTTAATTGATTCAGAACATCTGTTACTCAATAGTATCTGTCAATACTTAAAACAAAGAAGGAATCACTCGATTTACCCTTTTTGGATGACTCACAATTATATATAAATAGAATATATTTCTATCAATCAGATATCATGCAAACCCTTTCTATACTAATAGAATAGAACCTTATTCCATTTAATCTAATAAATATTTAATCTAATAAAAGTGAAATTTTTTTTTATAAGTTCGTTGAAATTGAAGAAGTTCTATATTGCTCAATAAATTGACCTATATTTATTTGTCCACTACCACTATGTTACGTAAGAAATCTAAAAAAGGGTTATGATAAAATAAACCTATATAAAAAAAAAAAATAAAAAAAAAAAAAAAAAATGAAAACTACAAATATCCATTTTTTACGAACGGGATCGAGAATCTTTATTAATTCGACACAAGAAAGGGTTGGGTAAAATTCCGTTTCTTGTGTCAAGGACTAGGAGACGAACAATCTCCCCTAAAATCCTTTGTTCCTCTCATTTATACTTTGGTTTCTATTCTCCGCTTATTTATCTTTTGTTTTGATTCTAGTCAAATATAAAACTATTGATTCATTCTATATCATACCGTTTCAATTTGGATTGAAAAAACAAATAAATAAAGAAGAGTTAAGTAAAACAGTCGCCTTCACAATATACTATAACCAGGAATGCGGTATTAAGTAATTCCCGAAATCCGGTAGAATAAAGAATATAAATAAGCAAAATTTTTTTGATCATACATAATTCCCAACAAAAATTTGTTTATTTTTAGAGCTTGATGTTGATAAATCCGCAGATCTAGAAATTCATTTCGGACAATTGAACCTTCTCAAACTGTTTCTTTTTAAGAACCAAAAAGATTTGTGCCAAAATAACAGATGCCAAGAAGAGCAAAAGACCTTGGACACGTAATGGATCTTGAAGTACTATTTCCGCATCTCCCTGACCAAATCCACCCACATTAGGATTACTCGTTAATGGTTGATCAAGTTTGATGGATTCGCCCTCTGAAACAAGAAGTTCCGGTCCTGGAGGGATAATATCAACCACTTGACGTCCATCCGATGCATCCGCTATGGTTATTTCGTACCCCCCTTTTTCTTTTCGTATTATTTTGCTTACTATACCTGCTGCTGTAGCATTATAAACATTATTGTTACTCTTGCTCCCGTCGGGATAAATCTGACCCCTTCCCCTGTTCCCGCCTACATATATGGGATATTTTAAGAAGTGCACATCTTTCTTAGTAGCGGGGTCCGGGGAAAGAATAGGAAAGGTGATTTCACTATATTTCTGACCAGGAACCGGACCTATCACAAGAATATTTTTTTTAGTGGGACGATAGCTCTGAAAAGACAGATTTCCTATCTTTTCTTTAATCTCGGGCGAAATACGATCGGGAGGGGCTAATTCAAACCCCTCGGGTAAAATAAGAACAGCCCCGACATTCAAAGCTCCTTTTTTACCATTAGCAAGAACTTGTTTCAGTTGCAGATCATAAGGAATTCGAACAACTGCTTCAAATACAGTATCAGGAAGTACCGCTTGTGGAACCTCGATATCCACGGGTTTATTAGCTAAATGGCAATTGGCACATACAATACGGCCAGTCGCTTCTCGTGGATTTTCATAACCCTGCTGTGCAAAAATGGGATATGCATTTGAAAGGGGTGCCTGGGTTAGTATATATATCATGAGCGATACGGAAATGGATCGAGTAATCTCTTTCTTTATCCAAGAAAAGGTATTTTTAGTTTGCATGGTCCAATCATTGATCCCGAAAATTTCTACAATAAAATTAGGTAGGTCGCTAGTATAGTTCCCTATCTATAATTTTGCTATTTACTTAAATATTAAATATAAATAATTTTACTGGAATATTGGAGGAATCCCTTGGATGGGTAGTAAGTACAATTTTGAATGTTTTGCTTATGTACAAAGTAACAAATATTATAATTGGATCGTTCGATCACTTTTCAGTCATTCATTGAATGATAAATCACTACAAGTGAAGGAGATACACGATTTAAATAACGAAAGATCCAATATTTAAAAATTGTATCTAAAATGACTGGAAAAGTAGAAACAAGACCGGATATAATTTGATCATTATGAGCAAATCCAAAATCTTTGTAGACAGAGCCAATCATTAATTCCCAACCGTGGGGCGAATGGAATCCTATACATAAATCAGTTAATAAAAGAATAGAAAAAGCTTTTATTGTGTCGCTTAAGTTGTATAGGAATTCTTGAAACCAAGAGTTAAGAATAACAAGTTCTTCATTACCTAGAATAGAATAACCACTTAGAATACCGAAACAGATTATATTTGTCGAGAAGTGTAAAATTGTATGGATGCGATCCTCGTTGTGCATCTTGATCAATTGGATCGTTTCTTTGTAGATTTCGATGCGAGGCTTTTGTAAATGTGTTTCCGGGTATTCCTTTATCATTTCGTCCAAACGTAAGAGTTCCTCTAAGTCTATGAATTCTTTTAGAATACTCTTTTCTTGAATATCATTCAAAAAAATTTCGGATTGCCTAGTATTCCACCAATTAGTAAACCAAGATTCCAGACTTTTATTAAATGAGAGAGAGATCCACCAAGGCAAAAATACTATAGATGCAAGATATAGAAGGGAAATTAATACTTTCTTTTTTGCCATTTTTTCGTCTGTGAATTTAAAAATTTTTAATGAACGCACCTCATTCGTCGACTCTATATGATACTAATATTTCTATCAAGCATAAGTTCTATTACAAGTCATCGATGTATTTCCGGATTTTTTTGTGATTCAGTACAGCGGTTAGTCCTTGAATTTAGAAAGAATATAGAATAAGAAAGAGCCCTCTTCAAATTAATAGTAGTCGGATTTCGAGACGAAAGAACTCCCGTTCTATCAAAATATCAAATATTTAGAAAAAAAAATTCTTTACTTTACTTTATGATGAAATGTTTTGTTTTGATATATGATGAATCTATCATTTAGATTTGTTACTGAATTGAGTTAAGTGGATTTACATACGCATAAAAAAAATTGTGGACATAAACAATTTAGTTTTAGAATTGTTTCATATACGTTTGCTTTGGCTCGAGTAAGCGTTCTGAAGAAACTTCAGTTAAGTTATGCTATAGAAAAAAAGATGATTCTTGAGTTTTTTATCTCTTGCAAAGTATTCATTCTTCAGTTCCTTTTTTCAAAATACTTCAATTGGTACACGCAAGAAATAGGCCAATTCAGCAGCTTTTTGCTCAATCTCTCGTGGAGTAAAATTCTCATCAGTACGAGTCAAGGGAATGGCTCCTTGTCCTTTTATTTCCATATAAAGGACACGACGAGCATAAATACCCTCTTTAATTTCTATTCTGATGGACTGAATGTCTTTCATAAGGAATCGGAGGAATATGCGACGATTTTTTCCAGGAAATCCCCAACGAAAAATACACACTATGCCCTCTTTTATATCGAATCGATCATAACCACTACCTACATTCCACGAAATTGTGCACCACAAATAGGAGCTAATAAAAAGACCTGCGATCCCATAGAAAGACATCACGATACCTTGTGGAAAAAAAATTATTTGCTGAGAAGGAAATAAAGATATAAAATTCCTACCAAAATAACTGGACGTTCCAACCAATAAAAACCCTAATGAACCTAAAAAAAGAATAAAGGCCCAACAGAAATTACTTGTTTTTCGAGACCCCGCTATAAGTTCTACCCATATACGTTCTGATCGCCAACTCATACTCTAACTAGACCTAGTTGCATTTTATTGGAATTGGGAGAATAACAAAAATAATTTTTTTTTTACTTTTTTTTGTTTCCGAAGTAACTCTCATCAACCAGCACTATTATGATGTGAACCTTTAGGGATAATTCATCGAATTTCTTAGATCCAAACTAAAATAATAACATCCCTTTCATATGATTTCCTAATACATATAGATATATTGACTTTACATTTCAGAAATTCTCCCCGATCCCGATCTATTTGAAAATAGTTATAATTCATTTATCATGTTTACACATACATAAGAGCTTATGCCCGAAGGAAGCCGCATATTATACCATATTTTACTAAATAGATATCCGTGTTATGATCCAAGTAAGTCTTGAAAAATATATATATATATATAAGATTTGTCCTTGTTGTATCTAAAAAATCTTGTTTTTTTGAACATAAAGAGATAAAGAAGCCATTGCAATTGCCGGAAATACTAAGCCCACTAAAGGCACAAAAATGGAGGGGAGACTGTTGAGAGTTATCATAGAATGGGTACCTCGATTTAATATTTGTACCTGTTATTTATTGTTATATTTATTGTTTTATATTTGAACCTTATCCTTATATTGTTATAAAGATATCTTATAATTCATATATAATTGTTATATTATACTAAGTATACCTAAGTGAGTATATATATACTTAATAGGGATAGGGAGTCTATAAGTATATGTTTTAAGAAATATATATTAATTTAAGAAATATATATTAATTTAAGAAATATATATTAATTTAAGAAATATATATTAATTTAAGAAATATATATTAATTTAAGAAATATATATTAATTAATAAAATTAATTAATAAAATACAATAAATATATAAATAAATGGACCTATTCATCTTTCTACATGTTTCTAATTCATCTTTCTACATGTTTCTACATGAAATATATATATACGATAATCCACCCTTTTTATATTCGTATTAGTAGTTATTATCTTTTCTTGTCTTATAAATTTCATAATTTACTAAAATTTTAAAGTATTTCCTAAAAACTCCCAAAGAATTCGTTATAATACGATC